ACAATGGGAAATACGAATCCCTAGGACAATGGAAAATCTTTATACCTTTCCTTCGAGTGCCCATGCCATTAGACTATGTACTGGGCTCTCTAGAAGGTAAAGCAGGAAGAGAGTAGCTGACATCAACCATAAAGCCCACTCTATCCTGCTGCCCAGGAAGAGGGAAGAGGTCAAAAGTAAGATACTATTTAGAATACCATTATGCTTTTCATTTTTTTTTTTTATCCCTATAGAGTCGCATATTTGGGCAGGGTCTTTTTTAGAATTTCTTTTGGAGCTCTAATGGAGAAGAGAGACATCATTGGGTGTCATGGGAGACCCTTTTTTTTCCTAAGGAGGAAGGGGGTGTTAGAATTCGTTCGTTACATCAAGTGATGCAAGCCTTGCACATAGGCGTGGAATTCTATACTATAAAGGGGACTCTCTTTTCTTTGGGCTATGTTCATGCGAAGCAAAGAGGGTGCCCTCACAGGGCTGTTCTCTCTTCAATTCCTAGGAGTGCTTCTCATTGTTGGAGAGCCATCCATGCCCAGCTGGACTTTGTTTTATCCCACGCCTTGTGGTCTATCGGTAAAGGTAACATTTTTTTTGGCATGATATGTGGTTGAATTCTCCTCTGCAGGTAGACAACCCTCCTCGGCCTCATATCTCTGTCAAAGAGGCCTTCAATGACCCCAATTTGATGGATGAAATTCTGAGTATTTTGGATCCTATCTCCATTCAATAAATTCAATCTATGCGGGGCTGTCTTTCTGGGCAAACTTCACTGGCTACTTCATCCTGATGGATGCCTTCTCTGTTTCTAGTGCATGGGAATCGACGCGGGCTTCTCATCCTTCTGTCTACTGGTGGAAATATGTTTGGAATAAATGGGTACACCCAAAAATTGCGGGTTTTGTTTGGCGACTTATGCATAAGGCAATATCCACTGATGAGCGTATTAAGTCTCTGGGTTTTTTGTTTCCCTCTTGTTGTCTTTGCTGTTCCAGCCCTCATAGTAAATCCATCTCGAATCTCTTTGTTCAAGGAGAGCTGGCTGCATCCCTTTGGTCCTTCTTCGCGTCTCATCTTAACATCTCAATATCCCAAACTCAGTCTCTCGAGCAGCGTCTTGAGTCTTGGTGGACTGATACTATTTGCTCCCAGTATTCTTTTTTACGCAATTCTGTTGCTTTATTTATCCTATGGGAAGTTTGGAAAGACCGCAATTCCATTATTCATGACAATGTAAAGCTCAATATAGTTAAAACGAGACAGAAAATTTGGAAGTGGCTGCTTGACACTGTGGTTCTTTTCCACCCGGCTGGGTTTACATGATCAAGCTTGCCTTCATGCTCTTCAGGTTCCTATTATTTCCCCTAAACCTAAGAGGGGACGTAGGGTTAGCATCCACCTGATATTGGCTCTTTCAAACTCAATGTGGACGGTTCCGCTATAAATGGATTCATAACAGGGGGTGGTGTTATCAGGAATTACCAAGGTCAGGCTATTTTTTTTTCGGGTAAGAACATGCAAGCAGAAGCTCGGGCGTTAATCACTGGCTTGGATCTTGCCTCCCAATTAGGCATACCCCTCTCATGTATGGAACTTGACGCTCAAGTCTTGTTGCATTTCATTCATACAGGGAGCTCCCCTTGGAACTTGGTATATTTGACGCGATCATGCAAGTCTCTCTTATCTCCTTCATGCAATCTTTCCCGCATCTTGCGAGAAGGGAACAAAGTAGCAGATTCGCTGGCATCCTTTGCTCACGCTCATAGGGACAGCATGGTGTTCTACTCAGAAGATAAGTTTCCCACTTGCTGCAAAAGTCATCTGCTTCATGATGCTTTGGGCTTATATAGCTTCCGACCATCATAGTTTAGCTCTTTTCTTTATGATTATGTAGCCTATGGGCCTTTTCTTTGGAGGTTTGGCTTAAATCCCCCTCCAGTTACTTTCATTTTAGATCCTCTTAATTTAAGGCTTTGCCTTTCAAATCAAAAAAAGAAAAAAATAAAGAACAAATTCGAACCGGCCTTTCCTTTGATAGTCGACAAGCTTGACTTATAGCGAATTCCATAGAATTGGGCCGGCCGCCTGGAATCAAAAGACTTTCGAACCCGTTGAAGATCCTTGTGGCTCCGGATTCCTCCAATCCAGCCGATTCCGAATCGACCAATTCCGGGATCTTTTGCAGCGAAGGCCTGTCATCGAATTCTTCAAACCTGGGGCATGTCGATCCTGAATGAAACTAAACATCATTGATCCTACTATCAATCAATCCGTCATACAAAGGCCTAACTCCGGCTCTCTCTACGGGTGGAAGGAGGGGCAACAGCCTTGTCAAGGCGCGGGCCAAGCCCACTCAAAGTGAAGCGATTTATACCGAGCAAGAACCTGCACTAGAATAGGAAAAGCCAGACATTCCTTCTTTTCAGAATTCCAGTCCTGCGGGCCTGCCCGAACTGTCAGTGATTCAAACAAAGACGCGGGTGCGAGTCTTCCTCGGTTGAAGTCAAAAAAGTCCTCCTCCTTTATCTTATTCCTACCATCCGCGGCGAAAGGATGAGACGGAATAGCGTGTCATTTCGGAACCGTTCATAAGCTTTCCCTTGACTAATATAAAAGCTATCTGGAGAATTTTGGGCCGAAGGCATCACAAGATCGAGAGGAGCCATCTTGATTCGGACTAGAGGAGGAAGGAACCTGAGCCCATAGGTGTAGGAATCCATTGTCTCGTTGCCAATTAGAGTAGAGCCAAAGGCAGCTATCGCGATGAATTTTTACAATGTGTGCCTCCTTCTGGGGAAGCGCGCATGCAGGTGCAGGAAGGAAGCTTCTGCACAGCAGACAATGAATCTATGGGTCCCATGCCTTGTTAGACGACCCGTGCCTTCATCCAAACAGGTGCCTCCTAGGCGGAGAGGAGGGCTTAGGATCGCCTTTCCCAGGGGGATGCGGATGAGACAGAGTTGACTCCCGCGGCCTCTCGGTAGAAGAGGGAGAAAGCCCAGTCTTCTATCTCAGTCTCAACAGAAGGTAAGAGGAAGGGCCATTCCCTCTTTCCTTCGGGAAGGGCTTAAAAGCGCCTTCATCATGTCAAGCTTCAGGCAAGCGATTGGCTCCAAGGGACTTTAGAAGAAGAGCAATGAGCGTAGTGTTGAACTCTTTCAGTAAGCACCCCTTCCAGAAATCCATCCTTGATTGCCATCGATATTTCCTCCCCAACTAGCCCCTTATTAATATAAAATGAAAGAAGAAGTTCGGGAAACCGTCAGGCCCCACTCAAACTAGCTGCCCTGCCACCTTAGAATTATAAAGAAGCATTTCTTAAAAAAAAAGAAAGAAGCCCGAATGCTCAAGCTCAATATCATATGGGTTGTGTTCTACCAACGAGCAGCCAGGAGCCTAAATAAAATAAAGCACTGAGAAAGAGATAAGTGTTCCGTATAGGTTCGTATATATATATACTGTGGCGCTATATGATCTTTAGCTATAGGTCTCGTGTGCTTGCTATAGAAAGTACATATACGAGTCACGAGTAAGAGGAAGTGGTAACGGTCGATGGATGTTCATATTTGAGTATTTGCTGACGGAATGCCTCACATCAAGGTGACAGGATTCGAACCTATGGCCCTCTGTACCCAAAACAGATGCGCTGACCAGACTGCGCTACACCTCGTCTCACCACCCCGGAGCATATAGATCCACCCGATCGATGAACACTCAAACCGAACTCACCCATCCTTTTGGGCACAGGGGCGCGAGAACCTAAGAAACAGCTTTTTTTTCGAAATCTGCCTCCAGGGCGACGCAAAAAAGCCGTATAGTGCAGGAGCGCTCACATTTTTTGGCTTACTCTTGCACTTGAATTTCAAAATCCGGCTCGCTCCCGGCCTTTGGACCCTTGGCCCGCTTAGAAGTGGATTCGAACCACTGACACAAGGATTTTCAGTCCTTTGCTCTAACCAGCTGAGCTACCTGAACCACTTTCCTAAAATCTGTTTTATTCATCGAATAGCGCCCTACCTTACCACTTGACTAGTAAAAAGCCCTTGTACTAAAAAAAATAGAATATATAGTTTTCGCTTCTTCGTCAAGCTTTCGAGCAGCTCTTTCAACTGCCGCCTAATCCCCCAACATGCTCAAGAACCGAGAGCCGTCCAGTCCCTGAACAGCCGGAGGGAGCTTGCTTATAGAAAGAAGATAGGCCGATCAAACAAAAAGAACGCGCAAAGGTCTCTCCGCTCCTAGTCACTAAGTAGTGCTATTCTGGGGGGCTGGACTCCACCAAGAGGTTCTTTCTCTCACGTCATTTCGCCCGCCCGTTTCACTTCTGTTCCGGAGGAAATGGGATTTGAACCCATGATACAATCTTCTTGTATGTCGATTTAGCAAACCAATGCCTTAAGCCACTCAGCCATACCTCCAAGTTGTTGATCGGAATGGAATTTGATGTGCCGGGGGTTGCCCGAAGGGCTATCTGATCCGATCAACTGCGTAAGCCGTAGCGCGCTAGCGCGCGTACTATTCCGGGGACTCTATCCAGATCTATGGATCTCCCCAGCATCCAAGCGAGACTCCATCAAAATCTGCCACTCGTTGGGCGACGCCTTCTTTTCTACGAACACCCCACCACTGAATGATGAACTTTGCCAGTTTTCGCCTCCGACCCGACCAGGAGAGAACACAGGGTCAAGCCAAGCCCTTACCCGCCTGAATGGAATTCATCTCTCCTTCGTCTGGTCGAGAAGGGAGAAAGCCCGTGGAACTGGACTGTGACTCTTCTATTACATTATGGAGAAGTCCATTCTCGTCATGGTCGATCCACGTCCTACCGTAGTGCCCGGAGAACCAGGCTTGCTTAGCTTACAAAGCTAGCTTACTAACGCGAATCATTTTTTATTGATTGCACTCGCTAGCCAGCAAGCCAGCAAAGCCCCCGACGCTTAATCGCTTCATTTAGGCACCTACTGACACTAAAGCCGTTCCACTCGTGCTTCTCTAACGAGAATCACTTCGTTCCACTCTCCCAACAGGCCAGCAAGCCATTCCTAGCGGCTTAGCCCTTGTTAAAGGCTAAAGATCGTACTGAACACTCACCCTTTCTCGCCAGCAAGCTAAGCTCCTAGTCCTCTTAGCCGGCTTACCTTTAACCTAACTCTCAAGTTTATGGCCTAAAAACACGGGAAAACACTACTTTTTGATCAAAAAACAGAAGGCCATTTAAAAGCTCTTTTCTTGTGTTCTTGAGTACACGTTAGGATATTACTTCAGGGGCTATCCAAGCCATTGAGGAGCCTGCTCAAGCTGCTGAGGATGAACTCGGTCTGGAGGGAGAGATCAAGTATATTGAACCAGGTGATAAGCCCTTCCACAACTTTTTTAATAAAAGGGTTGGTTTGGACAATGAGGGTAAGGTAGTCGTGTCCAATCCTATTGATTATGGTTGAGAGTAAGGTAAGATAAAGCAACCTATTTCATACCCTTTTCGTGGTATTTCTCTTCTTTCTTTTCCTATAGCAAATTCATTTCCGACATCTCTCTAAGATCCGATTTTATGGTATAGTATATCCATCTTCTATTGTTCTTAGACGGATTTCTCACTCTTTTAATGAACTTGATTACTACTATGAATCTATCTTATTAGTTTTAGACTGGTTCATGCTACTGCTTTTCCTTTCTAACGGAAGCTTTTCACCGGATGTGCTACCTGTCGAACGACCATAGGAGAGAGACTACCGTCGACCGGGAGGGAGACTACCGTCGACCACCAGGGAGACTAAAGCTCCTTCGCTTACTCAGCATTGGTCTTTCTGTATATTCGATACTTTATCCCTCGGTTCTAAGTGCAAGGCTTTCTTAGCTGCGGTAACCCTGCTATGCAGGAATTCTTACTGTTATCTCAGATCTAAGCTTGGAACGACGAACCGGGAACAAGCATCCTTCGTTTTCGCTTACCAGCTTAACCGTTAGTTGTTAAGGATTAGCAGCACCGTCTACTAGCTAGAGCTGTGAAACCTGAGAGAGCCGGGTGGGAACTCAAGACTAAGGCAGTAAGAAAGAGCTAGGATTAGTAGTTTGAGTTGGTTAGGCGGGATGGGATCGAAGAGACTGAGAACCAGCTAACAGCCATGAAAGCTGAGAGAGCTACTGAGCAACGGAGGCCCTCGCTCGAAGATAAAACAGAATGAAAAGCACAGCCGGCTTAGACCGGACCACGAGAGGTCATTTTTGACGTACGGAATAGGCTAGAGGGAATCGAATACTCGACTTAGACACAGGGGATAGCGGGGACCTACGATTGAAATTATGTTAAGGAAATGGCCAGACCATATGTCAATGGCGGCACATAAGCTCGCTCGCTCACACCTTTATTCGATTCGAAGTACCTTCCACGATTGGACCACTTTTTAGGAATTGAATCCTTTTCAGACAAGCAGACCGGACAGCTAGGACGGAATTGACCACATCGAAAGCAGACCAAGAGCATTTCCCTAAAAGCGGGGCTTCCCTATTAGACAGCCCCTCATAGACTTGACTTGGAGTACACCCTCCTTCCACCCTTTCTAGTTAGAATGCTACGTATCGCCCGATTCATTCTCTAGATCTCCCCACGAATCCCCGTAGACCCCGATGCTTAGTCATACTCCGAAAAAGAATCTATTGAATCGATTGGGGACCTTGAATCCTCGATCGTTCGCCAGGGCAAAGGCACTCCTCTTGACTTTGCATGCTCCTAAGCTTATAAATGAGGGCCCATAAGACTTTCTCTTTTTGAGTTTGTTCTTTAGGATTCCTTTGTGGGGCTTGTCGCGTAACGGATACAGTTAGGAACCTATGCCTGCACGGTAGAACCAACCTTCCTATCCTTGCCCATGCCTCTCTCTCATTCAACGGCCAATCTGTGAAGTGGGATTCCCAGGGCCTCATGTCTTGATCTCTACATCTTATCCCCACTGAGGGGTTATTCGCAGAAGGCCAACCCATATCTCTGGAATCAATGATTGATGGAATCATCTCTCCTTTGACGAGGGAGCCAGGACAATATAGACAGGAATATTTTGAGATTGGACTCGACGTTTTAATATAGGGGCTCGGGTTCCCAAGGAGAAGTCTTCCTAACCTAACACTTTGATGAACCGATTGACCCACTGCCCGTTATAGAGGCCATTAGGCCCACCAATGAAAGGGGCTGGGGAAGTCATACGGGCAATTCAATGAAAGGAGGACCTTGAGCGTGGATAAGAATTTCAGATCACCCATTCAACAGGGTATGGTCTTGAGTCTATCAAGGTGGCTTAGCTCCCAAGATCGGATGGACCTGGCCCCCGATAGGGAATAGGTCTAAGCGTAACCACTCACCTCACCCGTAATGCAAAGCACTCCCTGGAATCCCGACTTGGCACTCTTAGTATTCTTCATCAAGAAGGAAATTATAAAAAAAGAGTTATGATAGTGCAAGGATAGCTCACTACGTAACATGATAGGGATCCCAGCAAACAAAGAGTACCTTCG